TTTATGCCTAATTGCTCCACATATAGTCCCCCTAACCACATTTTCTAAACGAATCAGGGCTAATCCGAATTGATCTTGTAAGAGATTCGCTACAGAACGAATACGTTTATTTTTTAAATGATTCATATCGTCAAGCGTACCCATTCCAAATTTCATTTCAATCAAACGATCTGTAGCTGCCAATATATCTCTCGGTAACAAAAATGTATTGGTATGAGGTATATCAAGATTCAGTCTCCGGTTCATATTTAATCGACCAATCCTTCCTAATTCACATCTTTGTTGAAAGAATTTCTTTTGTAATTCCTTACATAAGGATTCAGAAAATACTGGATCGCCCCCTACACAAGTAAATTGTTGATAAAACTCCAAAATGGCATTTTCCTTTGATCCAATTTTTTTTTTTTCCTTATCATTCAGGAAAGCTAAGAAAATCTCAGGGTAACACACATTCTCTAAAATTTGTCGTAGATTCAAACCCATAGCTGATGATAGAACTAGAATAGATATTTTCTGTTTCCTACTCATGCGGGCCCATATCCTTGCTTTTCTATCAATCTCTAATTCTATTCTCCCCCCCCAATCTGATATTATAGTCCCAATATAGACCGAAATTCCGTTATGATCCAATTCTGAGCGGTAAAAAATACCGGGGCTTTGCAATATTTGATTGATTACAATTCGGTATATTCCATTTATTAGAAAAGTTCCTAGGGAATTCATTAAAGGAATGTTTCCAATAAAAATTTTTTGTTCTTGTATATCCCTACTGTTTTTCCAAATTAATCCCGCGGATACATATAATTCAGAAGAATATGTAAGTGATTCATATACAGCATCTCCTTCTTTTATCAATGGTTCGACTAATTGATATGTTTCCACAAATAATTGAAATTCAATTTCTTGATCTGTATCTTTAATTTTTGGAAACTTAGAAAACTCTTCTGTTAAGCCCTGATCAATGAACCTACAAAATCCTTCAAATTGGATTTGATTAAATCCAGGTATTGTAGACATTCCCTCGTTTACATCCTCGAGCATTTTAAATTTCCCGTTTATTAACTATTTTTAAAATCTCATTATTGGATCGTGCCTCATTCAATTCAATTATATAGATCGATCTAGCAATGATAGAATTTTTATTCTGTTTACAGAATCGCATAAAATTTTATCTAACTCCATAGATGGATATGGAATGTATGAAATACATATGAACGGTGGAATAAAGATAATTTTATACTCAAATTCGAATTTGCAAGAAATACAACTGGAAAGGGGTTGAGAAATTACACTTAACTTCGACTTAGGAAATTTTGTATAGAATAGCAAAACAAAACGTGATTTAATTTCTACCATTATTATGATATTACATATTCCAATATGATTGGAATATCCCAAAAATAAATGGATAAAATAAATGGATATGGATTCAGGATTTCATCTTTCGATGGGATAAAGAACCAATAATCAGAAACACTAGAAAGTTTATTTTTTTTAAGACTTAGTTGGCTTTTTCGTGTATTTCTTTGTTTAATTCAAAAAAAAATTGCATATACATAGAAAAGATGTATTTTTATCTATTTGTATATATTTTCGATTTATATATTATATATATATATTTATATATATAATTATATATAATTATTTTATATATAATATTAAATTCGATTCTAATTATATAGAATATATAAACAAAACTGTTGAAGTGCATAAGAAGGCTTATTAAGCATATCCAGATAGAACTAGATAGAGCTATGTATATATTCCTGTCTCCCCCTTTACTGCAGTTCCATTTTTGACAGCACATTTTGATAGAGGAATTCTAGACAGATAAGATATCAGATTAGCTATCTGTGTAAAATTTTATGTTCTAGGGTTTACATATACCCATAATTGGTGTTATAATTCGAATTGAGAATAATTTTGTATTGAAAAGAATCAATACTGATTGGTTAGGTATCCATTTTTTTTCTGATATCATTAAGATTAGGGAAATACAATTTTCGATTCAAATCCACGAATCGTTCGTAAATTCACAGTCAATAGTTAATGGTTCAAATTTGTCCTTAATTTTGTCTTTTGTGAAAGAAAAGTCACTTTTTTATTTCATATAGAAAGCAGAAAGAATTTAAATAGTGTATGTTTTGAAATACTATACAAAATGAATTGAAAAAATAAATCCAATCAAAAAATAAAAAAAAAAAGAAGGATTTATTTTTCGGAATTTTGGAAAGGGATTAAAAAAAATGGGATTCACGGTGCAAGTACAAAAAAAAAGAGTCCCCCTTTCCAAAATAAAGGAGGACGATATTTTTGTCTATTTTGTGTCGTCTTGGCGGCATGGCCGAGTGGTAAGGCGGGGGACTGCAAATCCTTTTTCCCCAGTTCAAATCCGGGTGTCGCCTCATCAACAAAAGACGCAAAGTACCTTATTCCCTTTTGCTGATATAATTTGTTGAATTTTCCCCCAACAGAAGCACGCGGAGGAAAAGTCACCTTGATACTTCCAAAGGTCTTACTGCTTATTTTGTTTGTACTAAAAGTTTTTCAGTCATCATATAAAAACTTCTTAAAATTAATTGGCTTTTTTGGAGTGTTTCATCAATATATTGAAGATATTTTTTTTGACTCTGCGCCAGCGATTCTACTATTATTAGTATTAGTGAACAATAATAGAAAACTTCCTTAAATAGAAAAATTCATTAATAAAAAATTCCTTCATATTCATAAAGATAGAGGACATAATTCACATGGATATAGTAAGTCTCGCTTGGGCTGCTTTAATGGTAGTCTTTACATTTTCCCTTTCACTCGTAGTATGGGGAAGAAGTGGACTCTAGGGGTACTACTAATTGAGTTGAGAAATCAAACTGTATCAATTGTTTTATACATTATTCTGCAAAGATTTTAAACTTTAACTCTTGTTTAAATTCAATTTAATTGAATTTAAAATATCTTCATTTCAAAATTCTATATCTATATTGGATTTGAGTGAAGTAATCTATTCTATGAATAATATATGAATAATACCCTTTTCTTTTAATTTAATCAAACAAATATTTCAATGATTGTGGTGTTCATATTTCCAAAGTAAAACGAATACAAATGATAGGAAATTCATTCCAACCAAATTTTTCCTAAATTATCTATTTCGATAAAGTGGTTCTTACCAGAGTTATATATCAACAATGAGGTGAGGGGGAAGGGATCGCCCTCCCTTTTTTTGTTTGTCTCTTTCCTGTTCAAAGAGAAAAAAATTAGTTCTTTTATTAACTATTTATTAACTATTAAATAGTTATTGGTTCTTAAATATTCAAAGTGATTAAAATTAAGTGACTTTTCCATGGTAAATAAGATATTTTCTTGCTTAGTTTATTATTTGTTTTATTCTTTTATAAAATTGATTTATGCTATACCTTATTTTATTAACTTGACTTATTTCATATCATGATTCAAGGATTAAAAACGGGCAGGGTTTACTAATCCTTTTTGTTTTGTTGAAACCTTAAAAGTTTTTATAGAACTCCTTTCCTTGAATGATCTGTCAACTGCTCGATCAATTCTTTCTTCGAAATGTTAAAAAAAGATTTCTTGATTTTCTTTTATTAATATTAAAAATTAATATTACTATATGTCCAGATTTTTTACTTTTTTTTTTATTGATTTTATTTTTTCAGTGGATGTTGGGATTCATATTGAAAATAATCAGAACTATAGGAATTAGAATAATAAAAGTAAGACCTGCCTTTCGACTATTTCAGATTAATTAGAATCAACACAAATAGATGAAGAAATAGAATTGGGACATTATGTACATTCCATATAGAGAATTGATATCTAGATATATCAATATGAGATTCTAGATTAATCTATATCTATACTAAACCTATATCTTCATACAGTATAACTTTATACATTAGAATACCAAAAATAGGTAGTATGATAGAAAAAAAAAGATTTCTTTCTATCATACTATGGGATCTCATAGAATACTGCTAATTCTAGTCTATTTATTTCATCTAAAACGAAAACTAGTAATCCTTTTCATTTTATTCCGTCAATCATTGATAAGAACTAAGAAGTCAGGTTTCATTCAAATTAATCACCTTTACTAACAGTTTTTACGTATATTATAAGTAAAAAAGCAGTAGGAACTAGAATAAACAATGCAGTAGCAATAAATGCAAGAATATTTACTTCCATAATCTCATCGTTTCTTTCATTTTTCTTTACTTCGCAAAAACTCGGGATTAAATCCCATAGAGATACTAAATCTTTCGCCTCTACTCTAAATTCAATGGGATGAATTCCATCTCGATGATATTGAATTGGATCAATATCATGAATAACAATATCTGAGCTATCAAATCGCTTCATTGTCGAGAATTCAATAGTATAACATAGAAAGATTGTTTATCCATACCGAATTTAAAAACAGATTCTTGATTCAATTGAAAATTTATTTACTTTACTTTTTTTAATTTTTCATATTCTTTTCTCGAAAAAATAAAAAATTCTTGACTTCTTTGTACAATCATGGGAGACGTATCATGTAACCACCTTTCCTTTCCACTTAGATTGGTTACAACCAAACCCAAACAAAAGTGCTCAATTTGAAATTTGAATGAGATTAGACAAAATCGGAGCCAAGAAAAAAGATACTTAAAAAAAAAAGGATTCTATCAAAGAAATTAAATTCATTTTGTATCGTACAAATCCGATTTTTTTGTGTGATTTATTGGTGTTGTGTATGGGGCTACCGAAAAAGATATGGTACTCGATTCGATTTCATTTTACGGGTCAGGAGTAATCGAAAAATCCAAACTAAGTAGAGTATCTTTTTAAATCTTGAATATGACGCTACCAATAATTGTACTAATTCACATATGTTTCGATTAATCAGTACTAGTTGAAAAAAGAAAAAAAAAATTAAATAGTTAAATCTTAATTATGTAACTATTAAGTAACTATTAATTATGTTTATGTAACTATTTAATATGTAAATATTAAAATATTAATTATTTAATAATTATTAATTTAATAATTTTATTTAATAATATAAATTCCATAATATTAATAAATTAAATATTCCAAATATTCAAATTAAATTGAATAGTAAATAAAATTTCAAATTAACTAGAATTTGTATCGAAAATATTTAAATAGAATTAAATAATAATTAAATCTAGAAATATTAAATAAATAAGTCATAAGAATTAAGTAATAAGAATAAATAAATAAAAAAAAAAAAGAAGTATCCCCTTGGGAATGAAAATGAAATTGTGCTATTTGCTCCCCTTTCGCAGAAGGTGGAGATATGAGTTGATGTATTTGTTTTATTCCATTTTTTTTTTAATATTATTAGATCCGTCGGGACTGACGGGGCTCGAACCCGCAGCTTCCGCCTTGACAGGGCGGTGCTCTGACCAATTGAACTACAATCCCCGGGAAATGCAATAAAATGTACAGCATACATATTATTATGATTTCCTTCAAACTCTTTTTTATATTTATATTTCGATTTTCGATTGAAATCAACGCCTTGGAACAGAAAGGGGAGTGTGATATTCACATGGATATACACTTTAATGATACAAAGGGACAGGGATTGCTAGTAATCTTTTCATTATTTCAAATCAAAATCGAATAAAAAAAATCTTTCAATGTAAAAAAAAAAAAAAGACTCTTTTTTCTTTACATTACTCTTTATTCTTAGACTTTATACTTACAAATCCGGATCTGAGTCTAGATGATTAGCAAGATCAGAATTTTGAGAAAAAAAAGAAATAAAACAAATAAAATAAAGAACAAGTAGAGATATATCCGAACTTTTTCCTTTTTTCCGTATCAGGCATTTCGCGAGAACAAGGGGCTTATTTCATGGCAGATCAGTGAATTATTGGGCCGAGCTGGATTTGAACCAGCGTAGACATATTGCCAACGAATTTACAGTCCGTCCCCATTAACCGCTCGGGCATCGACCCAGGAAGAATCAATTCCAGATTTTTTTTATTAAAAAAAAAAAAAAGAATACACGATCCCCTTCCGTTCGTAATACCCTACCCCCAGGGGAAGTCGAATCCCCGTTGCCTCCTTGAAAGAGAGATGTCCTGAACCACTAGACGATGGGGGCACATTTGCCCGACCGCCAGCATACTATGTTCATAGTATGAACAGTTTTTTGAAATTGTCAATATAATGGATAATGGCGATTAGAATAATTTCATTTTAATTTAATAATTAGAATAGAATAATTCTAATCGAGAATACTAATTTCAAATTCTAATTAAATAATTTATTTAATAAAAATTTATTTAATATTTAATTAATATTCTATTAGAATATAGTTTCTAATAGAGTTACTTACTTTTTCTAGATTTAGAGATTGAATTTATAATCTAGTTTCATAGATCTATCTTATCCACATAGTAGATCATTCAAGAATTCAATCAAATGAGCCCCTTTAACTCAGTGGTAGAGTAACGCCATGGTAAGGCGTAAGTCATCGGTTCAAATCCGATAAGGGGCTTTGGCGTTTTTTCATAAAACCAGCGGTAGTATTCCTATTTGAAGAGGGAATAGAAGTTGCTATTTATAATAACAAAAGTAAGAAACTCTAGAATTCTAATTAATTCTAAAATTTTCAAAAATTAATATAATTAATATTATAATGCTTTATTTTAGCTTCTTTTCGACTTTCGTTTAGAATCTATCTATAGAATATTCTATAGAATATTTGAATATATTATTAGTAATCTATTAGTAGTATTAGAATATTGTAATATCCAATATTAATATCTAATAATAATAAATTAGATTATTCTAATCTAATATATTTCTATTTTCTATAATTTTTCGATTTATATAATTTTATTAATTTTATATAATATCTTTCTTCTATATTCTAGTTTAGTTATAGTATATATTCTATTTAGAATATTTTTTCTTCTATTTTTTATACTATTTTTTATAATAGTCTATTTTTTAGAATATATTCTAAATAGAATATATACTATTCTAGTTATAGTATAGTATTTCGAATATATATTATTAGAATTCTAGAGTATTCTTTAGAATATATAATATTAGTCTATTTTTTTTTTTATCTAGTTATTTATAGAGTTAGAAAGTTTAGTTAGAAGGTTGAACATTTGTTTATTATATTAGAATAGAAATATAATGAATAATTCAATAAATGAGAAATTATCTCTTAAATCGCCAAATTTCCTTCTTTTCCATAAATCAATCGTCAAAATTGGATTCGAAATCAATAAAAGTAAGTGGACCTAACCTATTGCATCATGACTATATCTACTATTCTGATATTCAAATTCGATATAGATGAAATTGAAAGAGTAGCTACGCTTTTTCTTTCATTTTGATATTTATTTTTGAACTCCGAAAAAAAATCTGTCGATATTTCTGATTTAATCTTCTTGCTCCTAATTATTCTATCTAATTATTTTATTTCTATAAGGAATAAATCACTATTCCCTTTCT